TAATCAAACTGTATTAATAGTTTCATAATCCTTCTGCAAAGCGTTTTTCTTTCAAATATCTTCATTTTGAAATTCGACTGGAATCCAGTAATGTAATAGATGACGAATAACCTTTCAATCAAACAAATAGTTAAATTAAATGATTCCCATCTTCGTATTTTGAAACTAAACGGAATACGCATGATATGCAATTTTTTCCAACCAAATTGAAATAGAGTATTTAGATGAACTAGCTCTTAACAGAATTATATATAAATATTACAATGAGGAGCAACCGACCCCTTTTTATTTGTTTCTCGCTTTACTGTTCAAAGAGGAAGTCGATCTGTTATTATGTAGATACGTATTTTATAAGATAAGAGTAAAGGTGGGCATTCAATTATATCATATTGATCGAAATCGGTCTAAACCAAATGGATGTACCAAAGTAAAGAACTCGAATTGGGGTACTATGTATATTACACATATGGGAGTTATATGTACATATATCAATATACAGATTACGGAGTGATCTACATTAAGCCATCTTTCTTTATACAGTCCAACTTTATTATTTTATATAATAATGTATAGTAGAATTATACACTAATAGATAGTATGGTAGAAAGGTTCCTATATTCCTTTCTACCATACTATAAAATCTCATATACGTCTGATTTTAATTCGCTCATTTTATTTAAGACGCGGAATTTGAATCCCTTTCCACGTCTTATTCATTTCTTCCATTATTGATAAGAACTAAGAAGTCAAGCTTGATTCAAATTAATCGTTTTGACTGACCGTTTTTACGTAAATGATAAGTAAAAAAGCAGTAGGAACTAGAATGAACAGTGCAGTAGCAATAAATGCGAGAATATTTACTTCCATAATTTCATCGTTTTTTTACTTCATAATTAATAACTCGGGATCTGATCCCATAGAGATTCTAAATCTTTATCCTGTAAATTCAATGGGAGAAATACATCCCGATGATATTGAATCGGATCAATATCATTGAATAACAATATCTGAGCTATCAAATCTATTCATCATCGAGAATGGAATAGTATAACATAGGAAGATCTTTTATCCATACGGAATAAAAACCTAAAATGGAATTCCTGATCCAATTTAGAATCTCATTGAATTATTATTCTTTATTTTATCCATTCGTTATTTTCTATAACCTACCGTCTTATTTATAGAATCATATATATAATATAATAAAGGATCATCTGGCCCATCTTCCGCTTCCATTGGTCAAAACCCAACCAAAATAGTAGAAGTAAAATGGAAAAAATAAGAAGAAAAGATCGAATATTTTGATAAATTAAAAAATAAAAAATGAACTCTTTTTTTTTAGTTTGTTCTTTCTTCGATAGGACCTTCCCCGGAAATAAAAAAAGATTACTCATTCCCTCACTAAGAGAAGAGAGGGTCTATCTTTTCTTTGTTTGCTCTTCCTTTTCTTAATTACTTAATTTAAATATTCCTTTCTTTCCTTGAACCGGCCCTGGGACACATATATCCAAAATGAAGTATGTAGTTTGAATGATATAAATAGATTGTTTCCTATTAGTAATTTAAGTTATCAAAAATTGGAGCTAGAAAGAGGCTTTAATATGATATGAAAAAAAAGTATTTTATCGAGGTAACTATATGAAAAGTGCATTTTTTATCGTACAATAAACGAATCCAAATTTGTGTATATGCTCTAGTGAAAGTATATATATAAGTATTCGATTCCCTTCCACGGGTCAGGAGCAATCGAAAAAAACCAGACAAGGATTTCTTTTAATCCTAACTAAATAGGGTGCTACCCACAATTGTACCAATTCAATATGACTATCCCCTTCGGTACTAATTGAAGTAATTGAAATTGTCGCATTGTATTTTCTCAATAAAAAATTCGAAACGGAAAAAAAAAAGGACCCTATGGGAATTAGATCCCACTCTATGCCCCTTGACAGAAAATAAAAAAATGAATTGATGGAGTCATCGGATACTAGGTCGGGACTGACGGGGCTCGAACCCGCAGCTTCCGCCTTGACAGGGCGGTGCTCTGACCGATTGAACTACAATCCCAGAGAAATAAGGTATACAGCATACATATTATTAATGATTTGATTAAGACTAGTTTAATTTAGAATTGTCGTATTGTAACAGAGAAAGGAGTGATTGGTATATTAATATCCACATAGATATGGACTTTAGTGAGAACGACACGGATTACTAGAAATCCTATTGTCAAATCGTGTTAAATCAATTGATACGAAATCTTTCCAAAAAATATTTTGACTTGTTAATTCTTGTCCTATATTTTCGGATTATGATATGAATCTAGATAATTCATAAAATGAAGAATATATCGGAAAAAAACAAATAGGATATAAAATTAACCAGACGTTTCCGGCGGACAAATTTCTTATATTATGTAATCTCATGATGGATCGGTGAATTCTTGGGCCGAGCTGGATTTGAACCAGCGTAGACATATTGCCAACGAATTTACAGTCCGTCCCCATTAACCACTCGGGCATCGACCCAGGAAGAATCAAGTCTAGACTTATTGATAATACATGATCAACCTCCTTTCGTAGTACCCTACCCCCAGGGGAAGTCGAATCCCCGCTGCCTCCTTGAAAGAGAGATGTCCTGAACCACTAGACGATGGGGGCATATCTGCGATGCCCAACCGACATCATACTATATATACTCATAGTATGAATAGTTTTTTGTAATTGTCAATATAATGTAATGGTGTGACTAAATACGAATAAGTTTTCCACCTTTCCTTTCGCGATTCCGATAGAATATTTTTTCATTCATGGTTCATGAATGAAAAAAATTCTATATTCTATTTCTATATATAGATTCTATATCATTAGAATGGATAAACATTCCATTATATAGGAAATAATTATAATGTGTTATAATTAATAATTAATGAAGTATAGGATCGCTAGTGATTTGTCCGACAGAAAAGCCATTCTTCAACCTTCACGCATCGATTCACGCATTGTTAAGATGCGATATTCCTATCTTACAGCTAGGAAATTAAGAAACGATAGAAAGTTTCTTTTTTTTTTCTAAGAGCAGAGCTTGGATTTCAGGTACGAGTTGAATCTTTTCATTCCATACATTACATGATTTGATCACATATCAAATATCTTGGATCTATTTCAATTTGTGTATTAATCAAACGAATCTCGTTGTGATAGGGGTCAATAAAAGAAAAAAAAAAAGTAATTAGGTTTTAGCCTAGACTGACTAAAAAAAAAAAAGATATTCCCGAATGAGACACTATGAGCCTACTGTATGCACCTATGTAATGTAATATGTAGGTATATAATATATGTATATGTCTTCACATTGTCTCATTCGGGAATGGAATAAAATAGGCCCTTTTAACTCAGCGGTAGAGTAACGCCATGGTAAGGCGTAAGTCATCGGTTCAAATCCGATAAGGGGCTTTTTCCACAAAACTCTAGTTTCAATCTTCATTTTTTAGTGGATAATAGGGATATTTTTTTTATTAGAATGAGTTAATTAACTAATTATCATTATAAATATAATGAGATAGTATAGTGATTATAAAGTGTTCATTATAATGATAAATCACCCCGCTTATTGGGAAGACAACTATGTCACTACAGGCTATATTCTTACTCAACTCAGGTTTCATTATTCCATATTTTTGGTTCGAGGACATAGATATTCTACCTATTCAACCCCAATTATGAATCGCCAAATATTCCTACTTTTCCGTTATTCCAATCAAATCCATCATAAATATAAGAAATAAAAAAGGTAAGTGGACCTGACCTATTGAATCATGACTATATTAGCTATTCTGATATTCAAATTTGATAGAGATAGAATTGTAGCCTCGAAATTTTTTTTTTTTCATTTCCTTTAGACTACAAGAATTTAGAATTTGTCGATATTTCCGATTCAATCTTTTTTGGATCCTCCCTAAGAATAAATTATTATTCCGTTCCTCCACTCCTCCACGCGAAACGTTTATTCTGAGTCACAAAATAAGAGACGTCTATTTTTGAATATCTTTCTTTGATTCAAAAAAAAAAGGATCGGTTGCTTATATATAGATTTTTTTTATCTATCTATAGTTATAAATATAGATAGATCGGGTCGTGGCTTTATGTACCAAATATTTACATATTGATGCATCCTCTATTTTTGTTTCGACAATCGGATGGATAACGAGAACGGATACTAGAAATAGAAAGATATTTGAATTTCCAGTCCACTATATAGTATATAGTATTTAATTTACTATTTGATATTGCATATCATATTTCATTTAGAGACAGGGGGAAAATAAGGAATTTCCCCTCTTTTTCTGACAACAACAAGGTAAAGTAAATAAGCAAATAGTCCATTTTTTGGCTCGAATCATTCAAAAATATATTATACTTTGTAGTTTTCGATTCATCTGAAGGAAATATAAAAGAGAAAGAAGACAATAAAATAAAAAAAATGAATTAAAATTGAAAAGTCATATCATATAAATTATATAGGGTACTGTAGTCGTTTAATATACTATAGAATAGAAATAAGTTGGAAGAATCCATAGAGATATTTATTGATTGATCTTTTCTCAATATCACAAACAAGATCCAAAAATAAGATTAGTTGGTGGAGCGGGTGTAGATAGGAGGAGCAACTGGTGATGGGAGCGGGGATCATTTGTTCAAAGCATAGTTCTTTCAAAAAATTCATCTGAGTTGAGTGATGAGTCATAAGACAATTCAAGATTCAGATAGTTATTCAGAATAAAAGAGGAAAAAATAATAGAATCGAACTCATGGATTTACCTAGGTCGGTTTATGACTCAATAGAAACAAGAAAGAAAGGATTTTTTTCTTCGAAACCCATTGGAAGCGACGGTGGACGAGGAATCATACATAAGTGATTGAACTCTCGTATGCCCTGAAAATGCTATGAGGTGTTCGAAAATGGTTGAAGTAGTTGAATAGGAGGATCACTATGACTATAGC